ATACCTATGGATTCTGTATTGCAAGTCACTCCTACTTACTCTACTAGTACAAATAGGCGGCATAGGGGAAGAGGCACTACACCCAGGAATCAACAGCATTAAAACTTTGTTATAAATTACCCCTTTTCCTCATCGGTATCGGGACTAATAAAAATGGTTAGGACAACAAACATCCATCTCGTTCGTACTTTGGATACCTGTATAACCATCGAAGACCGTTGAAGTGACTAATTCCTGAAAATAAATAAGGAGCGTTGGGGACAAAGAAATTGTTGGAGTTACTATTTACATCTGGCACTAATACGATTGGTGTTAATAAAAAACAAAAGCTCTTGCAAGAAGGCTGGCTAGAAATTTCTTGTAAAAATACTAGCCCCTGTCAGTTCATAATGAGAATAGTTAAGTTTTGCTCCCATGGATTATTCGACTTAAACTACTGTGCATAGAGCGGAGGAGCCGTATGAGATGAAAATCTCACGTACGGTTCTGGAACGGAGATTCTTTGAATAGAATAAACGACCGTAACGGATGTCGGCTCAATCTGAAGGAAATTATGCGGAAGCTTTACAGAATTATTATGAAGCTATGCGACCAGAAATAGATCCCTATGATCGAAGTTATATACTCTATAATATAGGACTTATACACACAAGCAACGGGGAACATACAAAGGCTTTAGAATATTATTTTCGGGCACTAGAACGAAATCCGTTCTTACCACAAGCTTTTAATAATATGGCCGTGATCTGTCATTACGTGCGACTATCTCCACTATAGAAAGAAATAAAAAAGATAAAATTTACTAGTAAATAAAATACTAGAAAAAGGGCTTTCTACATATGTATCGTCCAAAGCAACGATTTTTATAAGCTGTAGCAAAAAAAAAACTTCGCGGAAACAAAAATGTGAAGAAAAGGGTATGGCCTATATATTTATATTCTATGGATAAAGAATTCAATTGATAGAGGAAGCATCGTAAAGATCAATTAACTTTGGATCGATACAATAAGAACTGCTTACTTATCTCATGATATGAGAGTTAGGAATCAACTTATGTAATAGAGTTGATCCACTAAGGTATGGTATTGAGCAGCGGTGTAGCATTAAATCCCAAAGATAGTAAGTTTTCTTTCTTATGTAAGAAAATATTTTCAAAAGTTCTATATAAATTTCATCTATGAAACCGAGATAGTTACCTTTCATAACATTAGAATAATAATTATTTAGGCAGATACCTATGTTTTATTCTTCTAAAGTAAAGGTGGGAGAAAAGAGAAAACTGATTTATTGATTAAAATTGGAGTTTGAAACTTATGTAATTAAATTCTTCTGGTTAACCTAATAAAATAGGAAACAGATTTATGAAAAATAGAATTCAGGTAATAGAAACGCCAAAAGAATTGATTATTGAGCCGTATGAGATAGGAAACTCTCAAGTACGGTTCTAAGGAAAGGGATTTACTTACCTATTCCGACCGAGGAGAACAGGCCATTCGCCAGGGAGATTCTGAAATTGCAGAGGCTTGGTTCGATCAAGCCGCGGAGTATTGGAAACAAGCTATAGCGCTTACTCCGGGTAATTATATTGAAGCACAGAATTGGTTGAAGATTACAAGGCGGTTTGAATAAAAAACTTTCTTTTTTAATTTGGTTGTTGGATACATCAATTAAATAAAAGGCATCGTTCCTCCGGGAAGATTCAATCCAGAAATTTCATTATATCTTTTTCTAAAAACATTCATTCTATTTTGTAGATGTAGAATATCCCATAAGAATAAATGATAGGAACACAATATAGCTAATAAAACTAATAAAAGATACCTTCTTAATAAAACCTTCTTTTTAATTTAATGACTAAATATGGATATCTGAGTAATGGCTAAATTAAATATAGATATCAGAATGTATCTTATTAAGTATTATCTTATTAATTATTAATGAATGATCTCGTTATTTCTAATATACTAATAAGATATTATGTTGCATAGAAGTGGATTCGTATAGTCATTTATACATTATTTTATGAATACACTAGACTAAGTTGGACAATAAAATTGTTTTTTCGTCACACCATGAAAGGGTTTAAAAGATTAAAAAAAAGGGGGGGGTCCATTGGGCGCCTAATCACTATGTCATAATAGATCCGAACACTTGCCGCAAATCTACTTCAATACGATAATCGCTCTAGTGAATAACTAAAAAACATAGATGGGAGATAGATAGGAAAGAAGGGAACTTATATATCTATCTTTCATAAGTTCACTAAAAACTTGACTATTGGCGGGTCTCTTTGTATGTGTTGTCCGGAAAGAGGAGGACTCAATGATTATTCGTTCGCCGGAACCAGAAGTAAAAATTATGGTGGATAGGGATCCCGTAAAAACGTCTTTCGAGGAATGGGCCAGACCGGGGCATTTCTCAAAAACACTAGCTAAAGGCCCTGATACTACTACGTGGATCTGGAACCTACATGCTGATGCTCACGACTTTGATAGTCATA